AGGGAGTTTTTCCTCCTAAATTTTTTATATGAGAGGGTTTTACATGTATTTTTTTGAGGTAGTGTAGATGGATTTTAAATAAATTGATTGAATAGGGGCTTGATTGCAGTAGATAGTTTTATTTAGTTTAAGAAATTAAGACGGAGTTAATCTAAGAGTGTAAACTAAGTTTGTGCCAGCAGTTGCGGTTACACAAACTATGCAGTGGAAAATTTTTAGTTTGGGATAAAAGTAGAAACAGGGAATTTAATTTGGGATTTATTAGGTGAAATTTTATGTCTTGGGTTGGTTTGTAGGGGATTGTTTGATCGTGGAAGATTCTATGATGAGACTAGGATTAGATACCCTATTATTAGAAAAGTAAATGTTGATGACTGAATTAGTAGAAGTTAATTTTTTTGAAAGTTAGGATAATTGGCGGTTTTTTAGTCTATTCAGAGGAACCTGTCCTGTGATTGATAGTCCACGGTTAGAAAGGACTTTATTTTTAAATTTACATATCGCCGTAGGTAGAATATTTTTTTAGAGATTGAATATTCATGATTTAGAGTTAGTTAAAATCAGGTCAAGATGTAGTTTATAGTAAAGTAGAGATGGGTTACAATAAATTTATTTAAACGGAGGTAGAGTTTAAAACGAATTTAAGGTGGATTTGAGAGTAATTTTGGGTGTATACCTGAGATGATTAAAGCTCTAAGATATGTACATATCGCCCGTCGCTTTCGTTTAAGATGAAATAAGTCGTAACAAAGTAGGTGTACTGGAAAGTGCCCCTAGAAAGACAAACTAGAGCTCGAAGAGTGTTTTATTTACATTAAAAAGGTTATTGGGACCAATATAGTTTGAGGTAAAAAAGGTTATTGAAGTTTATTAAATTTATTGAAGTGTGAGAAAAATAATTGGTGTTTTATTATAGGAATAGAAAAAAGTTGCGATTGTGGGTTTATTTAATGAGAGTGAAATAGTATTGTGAGAGAATTCTTAGAGTCAGGAAAAAGAAAAATTTTATTTTTGTACCTTGTGTATCAGGGTTTGTTAATTAAAGCTTAATTATTTAAGTTTCTCGAATTTAGAAGAGCTATAAGTTTAATTTTGTTAATGTGTCAAAATTAAATATAATAGGTTTATAGAGGTGAAATGTTACTCGATTTTAAGTATATCTAGTTTCTTAAGAAAAAAATTTAATTTTGTTTTTATGTACTATGGGAATATATATATATTTATGTGTATAGTAGTAGGATTATATATTTGGAGGGATGAGCTTTTAGATATACTTATATAAGAAGAATAAGAATTATTTAAAGTAGGATTGGAAGTTTCTATCTTTAGAAGTGTGTTTTAACAGAGAAAAAAGGAAAGAAAAATTTTTAGTTTGTTTATTTATTTTATTAAGACTTAATTTGAAATAATTTAGATTTAGAGATAATGATAAAATTAGTATAATGAAGATGTGGGAATAGATGACGAAGGGAAAGGTCTTGGAAAGGAACTCGGCAAAAATTTTTCCCACCTGTTTAATAAAAACATGTCCTATTGATTTTTATTTTAGGTTTGGCCTGCTCAATGATAGTTTAAATGGCCGCGGTATATTGACCGTGCAAAGGTAGCATAATCATTAGTTTTTTTATTGGAAGCTAGAATGAAAGGTTTGATGAGGAAAATTCTGTCTCTTTGAGATTTTATTAGAATTTTATTTTTAAGTTAAAAAGCTTAAATTTGAATGGAAGACGAGAAGACCCTATAGAGTTTAATGCTGATAAGGGTTAAATTTGCTAGGTTTGAAAGTAAAAATTTAATTTTTAATGCATTTTGTTGGGGAGACAGAAAAATTTAATTAACTTTATTTGTGATTATTAAACACTTATTTGTGGGAACAAAGATCCTTTAATTAAGATTATAAGAATAAATTACCTTAGGGATAACAGCGTAATTTTTTATAGAGTTCAAATTGAATAAAAAGTTTGCGACCTCGATGTTGGATTAAAATGAATTATTGGTGCAGGAGCTGATTAATTGGGTCTGTTCGACCTTTGAAATTTTACATGATCTGAGTTTAAACCGGCGTGAGCCAGGTTGGTTTCTATCTTCATTTAAAAGGAATTTTTTAGTACGAAAGGACCAAAGATTCGGTTAATAATTTTTTTTAGAATAGAATTAAGTTGTTTTGGCAGATTAGTGCGATAGATTTAGAATCTTTTAAGGTAAGGATTTACAGGCAACAGTGGTATTTAAGGACTTGGTTTTAATGTGTGTTTCAGGGTTATTACTAGTTGTTTGTGTGTTGGTTAGGGTTGCTTTTTTAACATTGATAGAGCGAAAAGTTCTGGGCTATATTCATAATCGTAAAGGTCCTAATAAGTTAGGGTTTGTGGGGTTGCTGCAACCGTTTAGAGATGCAATTAAGTTGTTTTCTAAGGAGCAAACTTATCCTCTAGTTTCTAATTTAGGTTTATATTTAGTGGCTCCTGTTTTAAATTTATTTTTATCTTTGCTTGTTTGGTTATGTATACCTTTTTTTACTTGAAGAATAAATTTTAATTTTTCATTATTGTTTTTTTTAAGGGTTTCTTCATTAGGAGTTTATAGAATTATATTAGCAGGGTGATCATCAAATTCTAATTATGCAATGTTGGGCGCTTTACGTTCAGTGGCTCAGACTATCTCTTATGAGGTAAGAATGGTTTTAATTTTATTGTCATTTTTATTTTTGATTTTTAGTTATAGAATTGAAGATTTTTTTAAATATCAGGAAAATTTGTGATTTGTTGTTTTGTTTTTCCCGTTAAGGTTAGCGTGGCTGGTAACTAGGTTAGCTGAGACTAATCGGTCTCCGTTTGATTTTGCTGAGGGGGAGTCAGAGCTAGTTTCTGGGTTTAATGTGGAGTATAGAAGAGGAGGATTTGCTATGATTTTTATGGCTGAATATTCAAGAATTTTATTTATAAGAGTGTTATTTAGGATTATTTTTTTGGGTTCTGATTTGTTTAGCCTAATGTTTTTTTTGAAAGTTGTGTTTGTAGCTTTTTTTTGGATTTGGGTTCGAGGTACTCTTCCTCGATATCGTTATGATAAGTTGATAAATTTAGCTTGGAAGAGCTATTTACCGGTATCATTAGGTTTTCTGAGATTTTTTTTTGGACTCAGGATCTTGATGGTCCTCGGGTTTTAATTAATAAAATTTAGTACAAGCTAGTAAAATTTAGTAAAGCTAATAGAGAGTTTTTTCTCTTTGTTATACTTTCAAAGTATATACTTAACAAGTTCATTAGCTTCTAGAGGGAAAATATGAATTTATCTCATATTTTGTGAAGGACGGGATTTAAGATGAAGTATGAGAAATAGAATATTCTTGATACTTGACCGGTTAAGATGTATGGGTCTTCTACTGGGCGGGCACCGATTCAGGTGAGAAGGAGGGTGATTGCTAAAAAAGATCAGAAAAGGGTTTTGTTTAAGGGGTAGAATTGGGTGCTTAGAAATTTTTTTGTGTTGGTAAAGGGAGAAATGTAGAGGATGGCAACAGCTAGAACCAAGGCGATTACGCCCCCTAGTTTGTTAGGAATAGACCGTAGGATTGCGTAGGCAAATAGGAAGTATCATTCAGGCTGAATGTGAATGGGGGTAATTATCGGATTGGCTGGGATAAAATTATCGGGGTCGCTGAGAATATATGGTCTTTTGAGAGTTAGGATTGAAAGAGCTATGGTTATAGAGATGAATCCTACTAGGTCTTTAAAGGTAAAGAATGGGTGGAAACTTAGTTTGTCTAGGTTTCTTTTAGTGCCTAGGGGGTTGTTTCTTCCTGTTTGGTGAAGGAAGAATAGGTGAATGATTACTAGGGCGGTTACGATAAAGGGTACGATAAAGTGAAAAGAAAAGAATCGGGCTAAGGTGGCATTGGAAACAGCAAATCCTCCTCAGACTCACTGGACGAGAGTGTTGCCTAGATATGGAATGGCTGAAAGAAGATTAGTAATAACAGTGGCGCCCCAAAACGATATTTGTCCTCAGGGGAGAACATAGCCCAAAAAAGCGGAGGCTATTACTAGTAAAAATACTGTGACTCCTGTTATTCATGTTTCGGTTAAGTTGTATGAACTGAAGTAGAGGCCGCGGCCGATATGAATGTATAGACAGATAAAGAAGCAGGAGGCTCCATTAGCATGAAGGGATCGCAAGAGTCACCCAAAGTTAACGTTGCGGCAAATGTGTGCGATTCTGTCAAAGGCTAGGTCTATGTTGGAGCAGTAATGTATGCTGAGGAAGAGACCTGTAGAAATTTGAATAATTAAGCAAAGTCCAAGAAGGCTGCCAAAATTTCATAAAAGGGAGATGTTTCTTGGGGTAGGTAAGTAAATAAGGGAGGTGCTGAGAATTTTTAAAAGAGGATTATTTTTAAGTTTTTTTATCATTTATTTTTGTCGTAGGGTACCTTTGGACTTGCCCGTAATTTTCACAATAGCGATTAGGGTGATAAGTAAATAGATTATTAAGCAGATTAATATGAATATTCCAGGGTAGTTAAAGTATTTATTTATACATAGATTTCTGATTTGGGTGTTGAATGAGTTTATTGATGAGTGTAGGTTAAGCTGGAGGGGAAAAAAGTAGTCTAAGAAGATTATGATTAGGAGTCCGAGGGAAGATCTTGTTGCTATAAAAAGTAAGGATTTTTTAGGTATTCTAAATTTTTCATTTGAGGCAATTCTCGTTATATAGATAAATATGACGAGTATTCCTCCGATTATAATTAAAAAAAGGATGTACCTGAATCAGAAATTGAGGAAGAAAAATCCTGTTGTTAAAGCTATTAGGATAGTTTGGGCTAGAAGGATGCCCCCTATAGATAAAGGATGGTTAAGGGTTATAAATATAATAGACAACGTTCATCTAGTTAGGAGGAAGCACAGAAGAATATCAGGGAATAGTTTAAAAAAACATTAATTTTGGAGATTGAAAATGAAGCTAGCTTTTTCCTTGAAGTTTCAAAAGATAAATTCTTATATTTGATTTACAAGATCAGTATTTTTTTTAAATTATTGAAACATAGATGTCTATATTTTTTTTTTCTTTATATTTTTTCTTTGTGTTTATGTCTGGGTTGTATATTTATTTGTCTAAGTATAAGCACTTTTTGGTAATGTTATTAAGTTTAGAGGTTGTTGTTTTGAGACTGTATGGGTCTATATTAATATATTTTTCTATATATGTGTATGAATATTTCATATTGATATTTTTTTTAACTTTGAGGGTGTGCGAAAGGGTTTTGGGCTTATCGATGTTAGTTTTGATTGTTCGATCTCATGGGAGGGATGTGGTAATGATGTTTGATAGGTTATGATAAGAGTGATTTTTGGTATTTTATTTATGATTCCGTTAATTTTTATAGGTGTGGGGTTTTGGGTTGTTATGGTGATTTTATTATTAAATAGATTTATTTATATATTATTCTGTAAGAATTTGTTGTTTTATACAAGTTTATCATACTGATTTGGTGTAGATCTTTTGTCTTATTTTATAATTATGTTAAGTTTATGGATTTGTTTGTTGATGGTTTTGGCCAGGCAGCATGTGTTGAAAGTGGGGTTTTATTGAGAGCTTTTTCTTTTTATGGTGGTTTTTTTATTGCTTAGGTTGGTTTTAACGTTTAGTTCTTTAAATTTATTTGTTTTTTATATATTTTTTGAAATTAGGTTGGTGCCTACTTTGTTTTTGATTATTGGTTGGGGATTTCAGCCTGAACGGATTAAGGCAGGGGCTTATTTGTTGTTTTATACTTTGGTGGTGTCTTTTCCTATAATACTATCAATATTTTATTTGTACAAGATTTTTTTTTCTTTAGAGTTTTATTTTTTAGGTGCTTTGGATAGGTTGATTTTGTATATTTGTATAAATTTTATTTTTTTTGTTAAAATGCCAATATATTTTGTTCATTTGTGGCTTCCTAAAGCTCATGTAGAGGCCCCTATTTCGGGGTCAATGATTCTTGCAGGGGTGATGTTAAAGCTAGGGGGGTATGGGTTAATGCGGGTAGTAAAGATTTTTTATCAGATGGGTATAAAGGTTAATATTATTTTTATTACAATCTCTTTGGTGGGGGGGTTAATTGTGTCATTAATATGTATACGACAAAGGGATATGAAAATATTGATTGCTTATTCTTCTGTGTCACATATAGGATTGGTTTTAGGGGGTATTATAACTTTAAATAAATGAGGCAGTTGAGGATCTTTGGTTTTGATATTGGCCCATGGGCTTTGTTCTTCAGGATTGTTTTGCTTAGCAAATTTGTCTTACGAGCGTACTCATAGGCGAAGAATTTATTTAAACAAAGGGTTAATAAATATTATGCCTAGGCTAGCTTTATGGTGGTTTTTACTTTGTTCATCAAATATGGCAGCCCCCCCTTCATTAAATTTATTGGGAGAGGTTATTCTTATTAATTCTTTATCTGTCTATAGAGTGTATTGTATGGTGATATTGTTTTTTCTAACTTTTTTTAGAGCTGCATATTCCTTGTTTTTGTATTCTTATACTCAGCATGGTGCAGTGTATTCAGGCCTATATTCATTTTCTCAGGTTAATGTGCGTGAGTTTTTACTTTTATTTTTACATTGAGTTCCTTTGAATATTCTTTTTGTAAAGGCAGAAAGGTTGTCTGTCTGGGTTTAAATCTAGATATTTTATATAAAAATATTAATTTGTGGAATTAAAGATGTATTATTGCTCTAGATAATTTTGATGTATTTATTGAATTTTTTTGTATTTTTGGTAGTTGCTTTAGTTCTATATTTTTATAGTCTTCTTTTTTTGTACGATAATAAGGTTATTTTGGTGGAAATAAATTTTTTATCTTTAAATTCTTTGGGTATTGAATTTTCTATTTTAGTAGATTGAGTTTCTTTAATATTTTCTAGGTTTGTTTTTTATATTTCTGCTTTAATTATTAGTTATAGAATAGAATATATAAGTGGGGACAAGAACCTGAAACGTTTTATTTATTTGATGGTTTTGTTTGTTTTATCAATAATTACAGTAATTATAAGAACAAATCTAGTTTGTGTTTTATTGGGCTGAGATGGTTTAGGTTTAGTGTCTTATGCATTAGTGATTTATTATCAAAATTCAAAGTCTTTTAATGCTGGGATGTTAACTGCATTGTCTAACCGTATCGGGGATGCTTGCATTTTGTTAGGCATTGTTATTTTAATGGATACAGGTGGGTGGAATTATCAGATAATTGTTTGTTTTAGGAATTGGAAGGGTAGCTATTTATGTCTAGGGTTGTTGATTATTTGTGCTTCTTTTACCAAGAGGGCTCAAATTCCATTTTCAGCTTGACTTCCTGCAGCTATAGCAGCTCCTACTCCTGTTTCTTCTTTAGTTCATTCGTCTACTTTGGTTACTGCCGGGGTGTATATATTATTTCGTTTTTCGGACTTGTTAACGGATAATCTTAAGACGGTATTTATGGTTTTTTCGTTGTTGACGATGTTTATAGCGGGGGTGGCTGCTAATTTAGAGTATGATTTAAAAAAAATTATTGCTTTGTCTACTTTGAGCCAGCTTGGGATGATGATAGTTATTTTTTTTTGTGGTAGGAAGGATTTAGCTTTTTTTCATTTGTTGATACATGCTTTGTTTAAGGCTTTATTATTTATATGTTCAGGATTTATTATTCATAGAGTTATAGGGTGTCAAGATATCCGATTTATGGGAAACTTAGCAAAAATTTTTCCTATCACATGTTCATGTTTTTGTGTTAGTAATTTGGCTTTATGTGGCCTTCCTTTTTTATCTGGGTTTTATTCAAAGGATTTAATTGCTGAGGTTTTCAGAATGGAGATTTCTAGAATGTTGATTTATACTATTTTTTATTTTTCTATTGGGCTTACTGTGTCTTATTCTATACGGTTGTTTATTTATGTGTTTATGGGAGAGGTGAATATGACTAGGTTGAGAATATTGGTTGAGAGGAGTAGGAAGATTATAGTGAAAGCAATAGCTGGTATGGTAGTTTTAGTAATTTTTAAAGGAAGAATATATCTATGGGTTGGGGTATCTACCCCTTATTTTGTTGTGCTACCAGTAGAGCTTAAAATGATAACTTTATTTATAATTTTATTGGGGGGGATTTTGGGAGCTGAGATTTCTTTTTTAGGGGTGATGAAAAATTCTAGTTTGATGAGAATTTTTCAGTTTACTATGTTTTCTTCAGGAATGTGAAATATTCCGATTCTTTCTACATCTACATTTAATACTGTTTTTTTAACTGTTGGTAAGCAGTATTTAAAGAGGGTTGATTATGGATGAACTGAGTTTTATGGGAGAAAGGGTTTATTTAGTTTAGTTAAGGATATGTCTATATTTTTACAGTTTTTGTCTTATAATCATTTGAAAGTTTTTTTGCTAGTTCTATGAGGATTTTTCATTTTTGTTATAATTGTGGTCATTATTTATTTAAATAGCTTATAAAGAGTGTGGGATTGAAGATTCCAAGGAGAAAATAAATTGTCTTTAAATAAATTTGTAAGAGAAGTCTAATTTTACAGTGAAAATGTAATGTTTTGAGATTAAACTATACAAATAGAATCAAAAACAGAGTTTCACTGCTTTAAATTAAAGTTAGAAGCTTTATTTAGAATTTCTTGATTCTTTAATTGGAGTAGGCTCAATTGTATCATTAACAGTGATATACCGCTATTTTGGTTTCAATTAAAATAAGGATAGAAATATCAAATTTTTAGGCCGAAACTAAATGCAATAATTTGCTTCTTATTAAAGATAAATTGGCTGACCAATATTTTTTAAATGCAACTTAAACGTTATGAAACTATTATCCTTATTTAACTCAGTTAAGAGAGCCTTGATTTTGTTCGTGGAATAGGCCTGTGAGTAAGATAATGATAAAGATGTTAAAAGTAAGGGTAAAATTGAAAAGGTTAGAAATTTTGATTGTGGAGATTGTAGGAAGAAGGAGGGTGAGTTCAACATCAAAAATAACGAAAATTAAGGCAATAAGAAAAAATTGTAAAGAAAAGGGAAGTCGGGCTAGGTTTTTAGGGTCAAATCCACATTCAAAGGGTCTATTTTTTTCTCGGTCATAAAATGTTTTTTTTGAAGTGAAGTTTAGGACGAGAATTAATAGGAATAAGACTATTATTAGAATAGTACTAAAAAGAATTAATAGTTTGATTATTTGTACTTTAGCAAGATTTTTTGATTGGAAGTCAAATATAATAGTTATATTATACAAATTAAATTAACTTCCTCACCAGTAAATTGATAGGTATAGGAAAAGCCAGACTACGTCTACGAAATGCCAGTATCAGGCAGCGGCTTCGAACCCGAAGTGGTGGGTTGATGAGAAATGGTTAAAGTATATGCGGATTAGACATACAAATAGGAATACAGACCCAATGATAACATGTAATCCGTGGAGACCTGTGGTTATGAAAAAGGTTGTTCCGTATACTCTGTCGGCAATAGTGAACGGTGCTTCTTTGTATTCATATATTTGCAACATAGTAAAATAAAATCCAAGGAATACGGTGATAAAAAGTCTGCATAGGGCTTGGTGGTAGTTATTTTCTATCAAACTGTGGTGTGATCAGGTGATAGATAGACCGGAAGAAACTAGTACTAGGGTGTTTAGAAGAGGGATCTCTAGCGGATTGAAGGGGTTAATACCTTTAGGAGGCCAGTTTATTCCTAGTTCAATGTTGGGGGATAGGCTGGCGTGAAAGAACGCTCAGAAGAAGGCTAGGAAAAAGAAGATTTCTGAGGTAATAAAGAGAATTATTCCTCAGCGGAGGCCTCTTGTTACTTTAGAAGTGTGGAGGCCTTGAAAGGTTCTTTCGCGAATAATGTCTCGTCATCATTGAATTATGACTAGGATATTAGTGAATAATCTGAAGGTTAGAAGGTTAATTTCGTTGAGGTGAAATCATTTGATTAAGCCTATTATAAAGGAGAATAGACTCAGGGAGCCAAGAATCGGCCATGGTCTGGGGTCTACGAGATGGAATGGATGATTTTTTTTCATTAATTAATTGATTTCTCTAGAGTATAATGTTACTAAAATGGAAAAAACATAGGACTGGATGATAGAGACCGCAGATTCTAGGGTGAGAAGAAGGATTTGTGTTAAGATAAGAATATTTAGTATAAATGAATTTATTAAGGGTCCGGAGTTGCCAAGTAGGGTAATGAGGAGATGACCAGCGATTATATTGGCTGTTAATCGGATTGCTAAGGTTCCTGGACGAATTAGGTTTCTAATTCTTTCAACAAGAACTAGGAATGGTAAAAGAGTGTTTGGGGCTCCCTGGGGGGCTAAATGGGCTAATATATGGGAGGTATTTTTAATCCACCCAAAAATTATAAATCTTAGTCACAGGGGAATTCTAAGGTATAGGGAGAAATTTAGGTGTCTAGAGGCTGTAAAAATATATGGGAAAAGGCCCATGAAGTTGTTTAATAAAATAAATACTAGGAGTCTAGAAAAGATTAAAGTGCTGCCTTTGTAGTTAGGATTGTTAATGAGGATTTTAAATTCCTTATGAACAAATAAGGTTAGTATTGTTCAAATTATTACAATGCGGGACGGGATAAGCCAAAAAAGCCTGGGCACGAGAATTAGAAAAATTATAGAGCTTAATCAATTGAGTGAAAGGGCGAAAGAGGTTCTAGGATCAAATGAAGAGAAGAGATTGGCTACCATTTTCAAAAGAGGGACTTAGAAAAAATTTCTAATTTTTTTTTCTTGGGTGTGTGTAAGAATAGGAAAAATTTTATAATTAGGATAGTTATAAATAAACTAGTGATGACTAGATAAAGCAAGGTTCAATTTAATGGGGCTATTTGAGGAATTAAAAATTATTGTGTAAATAATTTTAGCTTGACAAGCTAATGTTATAGGTTTAACTAAATTTTTCATTAGAAATAGGTGTTAATCTATTATAAAAAGGTTTAAGAGACCAGGGCTAACTTTTAGCTATCTAATGATGGCTAATTAATTGAATTGATTCATTGTAAAAAAAAGTTAGGGGAAATTCTTTCTATAACAATAGGTATAAAGCTATGGTTTGCACCACAAATTTCTGAGCATTGGCCGAAAAATAAGCCTGTTCGGCTAATATTGAAGCTTGACTGATTAAGTCGGCCAGGGGTTCCATCAATTTTAACTCCTAAAGAAGGGATGGTTCACGAGTGAATTACATCTATTGAAGTAACAATAATGCGAATTTGGGAGTTAAAAGGGATGATTATGCGGTTATCAACGTCCAAGAGACGGAAGTTAAAGGGTTTAAGTTCTTCGGTAGGGATTATGTATGAATCAAATTCAAGATTTTTGTAATCGGAGTATTCATAGGATCAGTATCATTGATGGCCAATAATTTTTACTGTAGTGATGGGGTTAAAGATTTCGTCTATAATATAAAGCAGGCGGAGGGAAGGGAGGGCGATAAGAATTAGGATTCCTGCAGGAAGGATAGTTCAAATTATTTCAATAAGTTGTCCTTCTAGGAGGTAACGATAAGTAAATTTATTGAATAGTATAGAAATTATTATTTGGCCTACTAAAATGGTAATTATGATTAGAATTAAAAGAGTGTGGTCGTGGAAGAATATAAGTTGTTCTATTACAGGCGAGGCTCTGTCTTGAAGAAGAAGGGTTTTCCATGTGGCAATTTCTAAAAAAAATAAGTTTTATAATTGGAGCTTAAGACCAATGCACTAATCTGCCATATTAGAAGTTAGTTACTATCGGGAGTTCATCATACCTATGATCAGCAGGGGGGAAGTGCTGTAATCATTCTATAGAAGAGGGAAGGCTGAGGCTAGTGAGGTTTGGTCGTTTTCTAGCTAAGGCCTCTCAAAAGATAAAAATAAAATAGAAAATTCTTGATAGGGAGATAAGGCTTCCAATTGAAGAGACGATGTTTCATATTAGGTACGCATCTGGATAGTCTGAGTACCGACGTGGTATACCTCTAAGTCCCAGGAAGTGTTGGGGAAAAAAGGTTAAGTTTACCCCCACAAATATTGTTGTAAATTGTGTTTTAAGATATTTAGGGTTAAAAGTTAGTCCTGTAAATAAGGGAAATCATTGAATGATTCCAGCAATAATAGCAAATACGGCTCCTATAGAAAGAACGTAGTGGAAGTGGGCCACTACATAGTAGGTGTCATGTAGGATAATATCAATTGATGAGTTGGCTAGGACTACCCCAGTTAAACCTCCTATAGTAAAAAGAAAAATGAACCCAAGGGATCACAGGGATGTAGGGGTGAATTTAATTTTAGTTCCATGGAAGGTTGCTAGTCATCTAAAGATTTTGATTCCGGTGGGAACGGCAATAATTATGGTTGCTGATGTAAAATAGGCTCGTGTATCAACATCTATTCCTACAGTAAATATGTGGTGAGCTCATACGACAAATCCTAAGATTCCAATAGCGATTATAGCATAGATTATTCCTAAAACTCCAAAAGTTTCCTTTTTTCCTCTTTCTTGGCTAATGATATGAGAAATTATTCCAAAGCCAGGGAGGATAAGAATGTAAACTTCTGGATGTCCAAAAAATCAGAACAGGTGTTGGTACAGGATGGGATCTCCCCCTCCTGCAGGATCAAAAAAAGATGTGTTGATGTTTCGGTCGGTGAGAAGTATGGTAATTGCTCCGGCTAGAACAGGTAAGGAGAGGAGGAGAAGAATGGCAGTAATTAGTACGGCTCATACAAAGAGTGGAAGACGATCAGGTTTTATACCTCTTGGACGTATGTTAATTACTGTAGAGATAAAATTTATAGCTCCGAGAATTGATGAGATTCCTGCTATGTGAAGGCTAAAGATAGCTAGGTCTACAGAAGCTCCTTCATGGGCTTCATTAGCCGATAAAGGGGGGTAGACTGTTCATCCTGTACCAGCTCCTTTATTTACTATTCTACTTATAAGTAGAAGGGTAAGAGAAGGGGGGAGGAGTCAAAAACTTATGTTGTTTAAACGAGGGAAAGCTATATCAGGGGCTCCTAATATAAGGGGGACTAGTCAATTTCCGAAACCACCAATTATGATAGGTATAACTATGAAAAAGATTATAATAAATGCATGGGCAGTTACGGTAGAATTATAGATTTGATCATTTCCGATTAGAGTTCCTGGGTTGCCTAGCTCAGTGCGAATTAACACTCTTATGGATGTTCCAACTATACCGGCTCAAGAGCCTAAGATAAAATAAAGAGTGCCAATATCCTTATGATTAGTTGAATATAATCATTTTTTCGGTAAAATGGCTGAGTTTAAGCGGTAAATTGTAAATTTACATACGAAGATTTTTCTTTTATCAGATTGAATAGTCTAAAAAGGATATTAAATTGCAAATTTAAAGATGAAATTTTTCTTCAGTTTAAGAATTAGATTATTCTAATTTTGGCTTTGAAGGCTAATAGTTTTTTTAACTTAAATTCTTAGTAAAATTGGGCGATAGCAAAGGATAGTGGTAAAATTCTTAGAGTAGACAGGTTAAATAAGAAGAAGAGACTTCTAAGTTTGTTAATTTGGGTTGAAATTAAAGATTCAGCTAAGTTAAATGTTAAAGAGGAAAATGTAAGACGACAGTAAAAAAATAAGGATAGAAGGGTAAGGCTGATTAGGGCTAGCCCCAGTGCTTGGTAATTTAGACTGATAATTAAATTAATTGTTATTCATTTTGGAAGAAAGCCAGAGAAGGGGGGTAGTCCTCCTAGGGAGATAAAGTTTAATATAAAGAAAAATTTAAGTGGTTTATTGTAAGTAAAAAGTTTGTTAAGTTGAGTAAAGTAGAACAGGCGGAATTTGTTTATTACAAGTAGAATATTCAAGGTTGTGAGGGAATAAATTACAAAATAGTAAAACCACAAATTGATAGATCCTATAAGGGTGCATATTATTCAGCCTATATGATTGATAGAGGAATAGGCTATAATTTTCCGGAGACAGACTTGGTTTATTCCTTGGACACCACTAATTAAAGATGATAAAACAATAATTATAGAAATGAATAATACTCTTTTTATTCTGTACGATAGAAGAATTATTGGGGCAATTTTTTGCCAAGTGAGGAGAGTAAAAATAGGGGCTCATTTTAAACCTCTAACGATTTCGGGAAGTCAGAAGTGTAGGGGGGCAGCTCCTATTTTAAGGATAAGAGCCAGGTTTACTATTATAGAAGCAATCGGGGACCTGTTAAAGTTAAAGAAGTTTAGGTTTGAAAATAAAACGATAGAGAAGAGTAAGGTGGCGGAGGCTATAGCTTGAACAATGAAATATTTAATTGATGCTTCAGCTGCTAGATTGTTATTGTGGGTCTTTATTAGGGGAAGTATACTTAGTAGATTTATTTCTAAGCCAATTCATGCAGAAAATCATGTGATGGAAGAAATAGAAATGAGGGTTCTGGATACAAGAAGATTTCTAAACAGAATTTTGTAAAAATTAATTATTAAAAAGAAAAGGGTTTAACCTTTATAAGTGGGGTATGAACCCAGAAGCTTTTTTAGCTTATCTTTTTTTACATTTTAGTATAGAGTGTACATGAATTTTTGGAGTTCAAGGGAGTAATTAGTTTTATTAAATGTAATGTACTAAGATCAATTAACTATATATAAATATCTTTAGTTTAAGGGAACGGTTGGGCTTTTTCTCCCAGGGTCTCTGTTCTTTAAGGGTATATTAAATGATAATGCAACAAGGAATTTTTAGGGCCGTTAGTGTTTATGGGGGGGTAGGGCTTCTAAATCACCCCTCCTTGGAGTTAGGGGTTTTTTTTTGCCCCCCCTGGGGGGGAGGGGGGGGGGGAGCTAGCCCTAGATTCCAGCATGCCGGATCTTTCGGTTGGCTTTGCCTGCCAGAGGCGGGGCAGCTTGCCAATTTCAACCACCACCGGCGGAATTTGAGCCAGCTTGGGGGGAGCTAGCCCTAGATTCCAGCATGCCGGATCTTTCGGTTGGCTTTGCCTGCCAGAGGCGGTATATTTAGATATAGATGGATTTTAGGACTTGACCTAAAATGGGGCGGGAGTTATTTATAGTGTAAAATTTTTATAAAACATAATATTTATGGGGTGAAAATAGGGGAAAATTGGGGTTGTTAAAGTGAAGTGGGGCTAAACGAAAGGCTTTGTCGTAGTTGGGTTTAAGTTTGTTTATTTTAATGTGTTTTGGTGTGTAAGAGCTGTTATAGGTTGACAGATGATAGGGTTGGGTTTTGTTTACAGGGACAAGTTATTGTATAATTTATTCTATCAAAATAATCCTTTTTTCAGGCACCCTATATTAGTTTTTACTGAAAAAAAATTGAGGCTAACATATAAATTTTTGTTGTCAAAGTGGGTTGCAAAATTTGGGGGTTAGGCCGAGGGTACGAAGGAGGGAGTATATGGAAAGGAGGCTATAAAAGGGAATTTTTTTTGTGAAAAGTTTTTGAAAATTTAGCGATTTTTTTTAAATTTTTGCGAAATTTTGCCATTTTTGGCAATTTTTTTTTTGGAGGCAAAAAATGGCTTGGCTAGAAAACGGACCAAGAACTTTTCCTCTCAAAAATTAAGATACTTTTTCTCTCTATATAAGGATTTAATGATTCAGAATGAGGGTATACATTTATATTAAATATAAAAATAAATAGGTATATACAGTCGGAACATAGGATAATAAATAACATTGATAGTTTTATATGATTTGACAGCATTTTCAGATTCGAAAATGTAATAAAGATTTAAAGCAAAATATTATTAGAATATAGGATTATATTTTTAATAAAGATTTAATAGAACTTTATTAAAGTATTCATCCAGAAATATATAATAAATTTATTAAATATTATAACATTTATTATAGGATTATAAATTATTTATAGAGCACGAGACCTTTACTATTCCAAAAAAAAAAAACTACCCCTATATATCAATAGGAATTTGTATCTCTATAGACATACCCTTCAATAAATCTTTAACAGGTTACCGATTGATAGATATTTATAGATTGCATAAATTATTATTGAGGCGGCGTTGATTGTTAAGAGCTGCGAGGGAGGAAAATAAAAAAATAATATGTTATAAAAAGTTTGTGGCTGTTTCAAAGTTAAAAAATTCTTGGTTTTGGCCCTATTTTTTTTGGTCCATTTTTACATCTTAAAAAAATGACCCCCCAAAAAAAAAATTTTGCAATTTTTGCGCAATTTTGAAAATTTTGAAAATTGGCAAAATTTTCAAAATAGCTGAAATATCTAAAAGAAAAATTTTTGGAAAAATGGCGGGGAGAAATTTTTTTTGGCCTAATTTTTATCTAGTTTGGGGTGTTTGAGAATTTTGCCTGCCAGAGGTGGGGCTAGTTCTTTCAGTTGGATTAGGCGGATCTTTCGGTTGGCTTGGGTGGAGCTGGCTGGGCTGGCTTGGGCGGAGCTGGCTGGGTTGGTTTGGGTGGAGCTGGCTGGGTTGGCTTGGGCGGAGCTGGCTGGGTTGGCTTGGGCGGAGCTGGCTGGGCTGGCTTGGGCGGAGCTGGCTGGGTTGGCTTGGGCGGAGCTGGCTGGGTTGGCTTGGGTGGAGCTGGCTGGGTTGGCTTGGGCGGAGCTAGTTTTTAAGCCATGATTTGGAGCTGAAAAAATATTTGGCCAGATTAATTGGTAATATATCGATTTCTAACCCAAGAACTAGTATTTAATTGGTCGGGAGGCCCATTAGGGGCGGTAGAGATTGAGATTTTCTACAGGGGATATTCGAAATATAGTATGTTAAAAAAAGTCATGCCAAGTTTG